CTATACTGTAGTTCCCTGGGATTGTAGTTCAATTGGTTAGAGCACCGCCCTGTCAAGGCGGAAGCTGCGGGTTCGAGCCCCGTCAGTCCCGACGGATCCAATAATAAAATAAAAAAATATATCCACTCATCTTTCCACTTTTTTGGAAAAGGACAACAATAGAATTTGACTTTCAATAGGAATTCATTTGATGATTCTTAGTTATTTTTTCCTTTTGGATTTTTTAGTTGTTTCTTATCAAACAAATCGAATAATTTTCAGTATTTGAACTAGAACTGATTCCTAGAAGATATATTTAGTACTAGACTCATACCCATTTTTTTTTTTTATTAAAGTTTTATTAAGTAAAAGTTCTAAGAACAAACATCCTAAAAAAATAATGAAAATGAATTTGCTAGAATATTCTATTTTTTATTTATTGTTTTGGGGGTTTTGTAACCAGTGTGAGTGGAAAAGGAAAAGTGAAACTTCATTAGATGGTTGATTGTACAAGGAAGACGACAGATTATGGAAAAAGAATAAAAAAAAAGAATGCTAAATAACGGAATTGTTGATTAGATGACAAATCCCATTTTTTTTTTTGGATTCAGTATGGATAAAAGATCTTCCTATGTTATACTATTCAATTCGCGACGGCGAATTGATATGATAGCTCAGATATTGTTATTCATGATATTAATCTGATTCAATATCATGAAGAAGTAATTCATTCCATTGAATTCAAATTTACAGGTCAAATTTTTATCATCTCTATGGGATTAAATCCCGAGTTAATGCGAAGTAAAAAAACGATGAGATTATGGAAGTAAATATTCTCGCATTTATTGCTACTGCACTATTCATTCTAGTTCCTACTGCTTTTTTACTTATTATTTATGTAAAAACGGTCAGCCAAAATGATTAATTTGAATGAAACTTGACTTCTTAGTTCTTTATAAATGATTGAAAAATCAAAATAAAATTCCACTTTCATTTCTTAATTGAAATGAGCAGGCTAGAATCAGCAATATTCAATGAGATTATATAGTATGGTAGAAAGATTCATATGAATCTTTCTACCATACTATATAATTCGATTAGTGTTTTTTTTTTTTCGTGTAGGAAGTTGTCCTATAACTCGAATAAAGATACAGACTTAATTGAATATCGATCAATCCACAATATATATCTTCATATATGGTATGTACATAGCGACCCCAATTCTCTTTTTTTGCTCCATCTATTTGATCCATTTGGATTCAGTCTGATCAATCCGAACTAATCGAAAGGCAACTCTTACCTTACGTTTATTTTATAGCTCGAATTCTGCGATTTCGGGTTCTTTAAAATATAAACGCAGTATCTGCCAAAAGAATCAAAGAAAGAAAAATATGGTATATCTTAATAAAAAACCAACTTAGTAATCTTTTTTTATCATTGCCAACTCAAGAAGTAAAGTAATTGAATTGATTGACGAGTGGATAGATGCTTGAAAGAGTTCTATGGTGTGGAAACTTCTTCGATCTTTTTGAAATGAAAAAGAAATAGTAAACCTCATCCATTTTTAACATGTAAAACCCGATATGAAAGAAATCGATAAAGCACAACAAAATCAAATCTATTTCCTATCATCTAGATTTCGTTTCGAATCGAAATATAAACATGGGAATTAGTTAAATATTTCTTTTATTGACATTTCTTTATTATCTTTAATTAAAAATGAAAAACACTTTCTGGAGCGATCTATAAATCTAAAACAAATGATACAGTTTTATTCCTCAACTAAAAACTCAATGAGTAATTAATTAAGGAATATTTCTAGAGTCCACTTCTTCCCCATACTACAAGTGAAAGAGAAAACGTAAAGACTACCATTAAAGCAGCCCAAGCGAGACTTACAATATCCATGTGAATTATGTCCCCTATTTCTATGAATATGAAGGAATTATTCCATTATTGTTTACTAATAATAGTGAAATCCATGGTACAGAGTCAAAATTTTTTGGACTATCCATTTTGTACTATTAATTTAATGAACCAATCTAATACCGTAAGTACTCAGCGACTTTTTTGAGTTTGTATACAAACTCTATTTCGTCTTTCTTTTCCACAATTATTAATCCCCCCCGCTGACCAGTCAGTAACCAAAATGGAAGGGAATGAATGGGTCTCACGGTATTCCTTCCACTATTTACTAAAGTAAAAATCTTTCCTTGTGTTCTATCCACAAGAATTTACATAACTTTCACTTTTGAGAACTCTCGTATACTTAGAATAAAGTATGTATCAAGAAACCTCCTCCTCTCTTTCCCTTCGACTGGAGAATAATCCGCGAGTTCTAAGTTATATGAGTTATAGTAGTCGATAGTCGATAAGGGATTTATAGTTTTTTGTTTTGTTAATTAGAACCAGGCGACACCCGGATTTGAACTGGGGAACAAGGATTTGCAGTCCTCCGCCTTACCACTCGGCCATGCCGCCAAAACGATACAAAATAGAATAAACAAAAATATTATTTGGG